AATTCTTCTCATTTCCTCTCGTGGGAAAATGATCCCACAAAGAAAAGAATTGTACAGTACGAAATAACATAAAAACGGATTTATTTGAAAAAAGATTATGGGCCGTCTATTCTAATTGTTCTTTTTTGACAGGAATCGATAAGAAATATTTGAATCCGATTTGATTTCATCCTAATGTAGTAGTATACCAAGGAAGGGAACTATTCCAATTTCATTGAAGTTACAGATTCGAGTAACTCGAGAAAATTTGATTGAATTATGATATATTAATGATATAAAGAAGAAAAAGATTAAATATTAAATAATCATTCCATGATTAAAATAGAAAAAGCACCTCGGAATTCATCGATTTAATGGATTCAAAAAAGTCGAAATAGAGGGGAGTCATTTTTGCAAACATGAATCCCCCCTTCATTTTAAAAAGATTTCCTAAGAAAAGAAAGAATTTTTTATCTTGGAACCTAAAAAGAAGGATCTTTCTTTACTTTGATGAAAAATTCTCTATTCTTATTTGTTTGTAATATTTAATATTTAAAAAAAGTCGTACCTATCCAAAAATAGAGAATGGAATATGAAGAACTCACTATTCATTCGGTTTTTGATTCATAATCATTATGTTAGGAGAGATGGCCGAGTGGTTCAAGGCGTAGCACTGGAACTGCTATGTAGGCTTTTGTTTACCGAGGGTTCGAATCCCTCTCTTTCCGTACCTTCACTTAATAGAATAGACCCATCTTATTAACAACACCGGATCAAACAAAACAAAAACAAATAGTAATGGAGACCCTTATTGCGTTGCACTAGTTCCACTAGTTAGATCCTTCGTGGATATAGCTTCTTTATTCCAAATTGCCGCGACACGTAAACTAGAACTAGGAAGAATACAGGAAAGGATATGAAAATGGCCCCCTCGGACTATGATACATAAATCGGATAAAATCGGTATCAAACTCGTATTTTTCTTACTTAACCTTAGGTGAATGTGATGAAAGGTAAAAATAGCCCGAACGCTTGCTATTTTACTTTAGTTTAGAGTTTAGGTTTAAGCCTGGCGAGAATAATATTCTACAACTAGCAATTCATTTATTTTCAAACCGACCCATTTACTATCTATTATTTGATTGACTAATCCTTTATATTCGAATGGGTCAAGGGTCAAATGGTTTGGCACTTCCTCATGAAGGGAAGAGGGCAAATAATTTTGAATCAGAGTTCTGGATTTTTGTTGATCTTTCGCCATAATAATATCTTGGGGTTTGCAGCGATAACTTGATATATCTACTATACGCCCATTTACTAAAATATGTCTATGATTAACTAATTGCCGGGCTCCGGGAATAGTCGAAGCCATACCCAGGCGAAAAAGGATGTTATCCAAACGCATTTCAAGTAATTGTAGTAAAACTTGACCTGTTGACCCCTTGGCCTTTCCGGCGATACGAACGTATTTAAGTAATTGTCGTTCTGTAAGACCATAATGAAAACGCAATTTTTGTTTTTCTTCTAGGCGAATACGATATTGAGATTTTTTTACGGAGCGCGATTGGTTTCTAAGATCGCTTCCAGCTTTAGTCCCTTTATTAGTTAGTCCTGGTAAAGTCCCCAGGCGACGTATTTTTTTGAAACGAGGTCCTCGGTAACGCGACATAAACACTCCTTATTTTTCGAATTCATTTCATTCTTGTTTTTTGAAAATTTGATTTTACAGAATAGACCTAAAATAAAACTGAACTAAACAAAGCGAAGTTTGCTGAAGTAGTGTAGTTGTACTATAAATATAAATAAAAAATATAAATAAAGAAGAATAAAAAAGAATGACATAAGAGAGAAATTGGATAAATATTCAAACTTCTACTTCTATTAGTTATTAGTATCTATTATTCTTATTCTATTTCTATATACTATATAGATAGAATATATATGGAATATATAAGTTATATAAGTAGAAAGATACTTTCTATATATATTATTATCTTATATAGAATATATCTAAATAGAATAGAATAGATCTAAATTCGAAAGAAGAATATAATATAAAATATAATATAAAATATATAATAGAATAATAAATAATAATATAAGATCCTTTTCGTGACATAATTATGAGTTGCTATAACTTAAACTTAAGTCATTCATGGATTTTAGGGGAAGACACTTTTTCAATATTCTTTGAGAGGGGATTATCAATTTTTCAAAATTTGAATACAAAAATGAAAAATAGTAAAAAGCCGGCTATCGGAATCGAACCGATGACCATCGCATTACAAATGCGATGCTCTAACCTCTGAGCTAAGCAGGCCTACATACTAGAAATTTTCTATGCATAGGGATGCAATATAACATGATATATTATCATGTCTCTAGAAATCTTGAAAAGAATAGAATCTAGAATTTCCAATAACAAAAAAGAGTAAATATTCTAACGATATAGAATTTCATTTCTTTCGAATTAAATAAAATTAGTTAATTACTTAGAACTAATCAGACAGACTGCAGCTTT